TAATAAAGTAAGCTAAATAAAGCTAGTGGGTTCATACCCCAAAAATGAATAATTTTTCCTTTATTGATATTTAAAAACTTTATAAAATGAATAATTTTCATAACAGTTATTATTACCTTTTCTTCCAACTCTTGATTTATTTTCTGACTTATAATAGAATTAAATCTATTATTATTTGTCCCTATTATAAATTTAAAAAAAATAAATAACGCAAACTGTATAATTTCATACTTTGTGATTCAATCATTCTCTTCAACTTTATTTTTTATTAGAGCATTAAACTTAAACATAATTTATATAAATTTATTTGAACTTATATTATCAATCTCATTAATAATCAAACTAGCTGTAATTCCATTTCATTTTTGATTAACAAACTTAAGTGAATTAATCGACTTCACTTCATTGTTTTTAATCTTAACAGTACAAAAATTAATCCCGTTATTTATTATCTCTACAATTAATTTGAAATTATTAATTATCTTTGCCCTATTATCATCAATTTTTGGATCATTATTTGTATTTAACATAAAAATATTAAAAAAAATTCTTATTTTTTCTTCCATTTCTCATCAAGGTTGAATAATTTCATTAATTTTAGTCAAAAGTAATTTTTGAATTTCTTATATAATTATTTATTCTATATTAATCTACAAAATCACATCGCTTTTTTCTCAAAATAATTGTTATACTATTATTCACTTCTTAAAAAAAAATAAAGTTGAAGACAAAATAAACTTTTGTATATTAATATTGTCATTAGGTGGAATGCCCCCCTTCTTTGGGTTTATTATAAAACTGATATCAATTATTATTATCATTAAAATAGGAAGAATAATTATTGCAATTCTTATTGTTTCTTCGATACTAAACATTTTTATTTACATTCGAATAATTAGACCTAACGTTTTTATCAACTTACTTAATTTCAAAATTTCAAATATAACATACATATCAAAAAATTGGCTATTAAACCTAAACACAATAGTTACAATTTTCGTTATTAACAATATAGTATAAGACTTTAAGTTAACAAAACTATTTACCTTCAAAGTAAAAAATATAAATAATAAGTCTTAGTAAAAGGAGAAATCCATAAATAAATTTACAATTTATCACCTAAAATTCAGTCATTTTACCGCGATGATTATACTCCACAAACCATAAAGACATTGGAACAATATATTTAATTTTCGGGAGATGAGCTGGAATTATAGGTTTATCAATAAGAATTTTAATCCGTATAGAATTAGGCCAACCAGGAACACTTATTGGCAACGACCAAATTTACAATGTAATTGTAACAGCTCATGCATTTATTATAATTTTTTTTATAGTAATACCAATCATAATTGGAGGATTTGGAAATTGATTAGTCCCAATTATATTAGGAGCCCCAGACATGGCATTCCCTCGAATAAATAATATAAGATTTTGATTATTACCCCCTTCACTATGTCTCTTGATTAATTCTTCATTAGTAGAATCAGGGGCAGGGACAGGATGAACTGTTTATCCACCCTTATCCTCTAATCTTTCCCATTATGGCCCTTCAGTCGATATAGCTATCTTTTCCTTACATTTAGCAGGAGCATCATCAATTTTAGGATCCATTAACTTCATCACTACTATTATTAACATACGATCAATTGGTATAACAATAGAACGAGTCCCTTTGTTTGTTTGGTCAGTTCTAACCACTACAATTCTCTTATTATTATCTCTCCCAGTTTTAGCTGGAGCAATCACAATATTACTAACGGATCGAAATTTTAATACATCATTCTTTGACCCTTCAGGAGGCGGGGACCCTATTTTATACCAACACTTATTTTGATTCTTTGGACATCCTGAAGTATACATTTTAATTCTTCCTGGATTTGGAATAATTTCACATATTATTTGCTTTCACACAGGTAAAAAAGAACCTTTTGGCAATTTAGGAATAATTTATGCTATACTAGCTATTGGCCTACTAGGCTTTATTGTATGAGCCCATCATATGTTCACTGTAGGAATAGACGTTGATACTCGGGCTTACTTCACATCAGCCACAATAATTATTGCTGTCCCAACAGGAATTAAAATTTTCAGATGACTAGCCACACTCCATGGAACTAACATTAAATTTAATACTCCAATTTTATGAAGCCTAGGCTTTATTTTTTTATTTACAATTGGAGGTTTAACAGGAATTATACTAGCCAACTCATCAATTGACATTATTCTTCACGACACATATTACGTGGTAGCTCACTTTCATTACGTTTTATCTATAGGAGCTGTATTTGCAATTATAGGAGCAATTATCCACTGATTTCCTTTAATATTTGGTTTTAATTTTAATTCTATTTTTACAAAAAGACAATTTATTATTACTTTTATTGGAGTCAACTTAACATTTTTCCCCCAACATTTCCTAGGATTAAGAGGTATACCCCGACGTTATTCAGACTATCCAGATTTTTATGCAAAATGAAATCTCTTCTCTTCAATCGGCTCTCTTATCTCATTAATTGGTGTAATTTTCATAATTTTTATTATTTGAATTGCACTTATTGAGAAAAAAATAATCAAATCAACGTTGACCTCCTCAGCTTCAATTGAATGAATAATAAACTTTCCCCCTTCTGAACACACCTTTAGTCAAAATAATATTATTATCAAATAAATTATAAATTAACTTATGATAACTTGATCACAAATATCATTTCCTGATATAAATTCTCCTATCATAGAACAAATAGCATTTTTTCACGACCATTCAATAACAATCATTATTTCCATCACAATTATCACAATATACATGATTATTAATATTATAACAAACATATTTTCAAGACGATCCTTAATAGAAGGGCAAGAAATCGAAATTATTTGGACTTTAATCCCAGCAGTTACTTTAATTTTTATTGCTATTCCATCCCTTCACTTACTTTATTTAACAGATGAAATCTTTAACGCTCAAATAGCAATTAAAGTAATTGGGCATCAGTGATATTGATCTTACGAATACTCGGATTTCAATAAGGAGTTTGACTCATTCCTAATCCCTGAACAAGAAATAAATAGTTACTCATTTCGACTCTTAGAAACTGACAATAATTTAGTAATTCCATTTAACACAATAATTAAATTTTTAATTACATCAGCTGATGTAATTCATTCATGAACAATTCCTTCATTAGGAATAAAAATGGATGCAATTCCAGGACGCCTTAACCAAACATTTTCAATTGCCAATCGACCAGGTTTATTTTTTGGGCAATGTTCAGAAATTTGTGGAACAAATCATAGATTTATACCCATTTCGTTAGAAGTAACAAAAATAAGAAACTTTATTAAATTCATCAATTCCTAACATTGAATGGCTGAAATTTAAGCAATGGTCTCTTAAACCAAACTATAGTGTTACACTTTCAATGGAAAATCTAGTTAAAAAATAACAAAAGAATGTCATTCTTTAATTACTTAAAGTGATTTTCAATTCCCCAACTTTTTCCAATAAATTGAATTTTAATTTCACTTACAATTATAATTTTCATAGCAAACCTTTTAATAAATTTTTATTTCCTTAAAATTAAAAATCAAATAAAGACTTCAAAATTTTTCCAAAAAATAACAGCCTTCTCCTTAAAATGATAAATAATTTATTTTCAATTTTCGATCCCTCAACCTCAGCTTACTTAAGAAGAAATTGAATTTCATTAGGATTTTGGATATTTTTAATTCCTATTCCATTTTGAGTTACACCCTCTTTATTTCTAACTTCTTGAAAAATTCTTCTTAATAAACTTTTTCAAGAAGTTAGAAATAATGTAAGTAATTACAAGAAAAAAAATCTTATTTTCTTTTTAGCAATTTTTAGAATTATTCTATTTAGAAATTTTTTTGGACTTATTCCTTACATTTTCACTCCCTCAAGACATTTAGTGTTTACAATGTTTTATTCTTTCCCTATTTGGATTTCTTTGATAATTTTTAGGTTGTTAAATAAGTTTAATAAAGTAATATCTCATTTAGTCCCGCTAGGTTCCCCTTTACCTCTGAGATTTTTTATAGTTATCATTGAAACTGTAAGAAACTTAATTCGACCTATTACGTTATCCGTACGTTTAACCGCTAATATAATTAGTGGTCATTTGCTTATTCATTTATTATCCTCTATAATAATACAACTACATTTTTTCTTTTTTATATTGATTATTATAATTATATTACTTATTTTAGAAACTGCCGTTGCATTAATTCAAAGATTTGTATTTATAACTTTAATTTCTCTTTATATTAGAGAAGTATAACTTATGATATTTCATCCCTTCCATTTAGTAGAAAAAAGGCCATGGCCTCTTACGAGTTCTATTTCAGCCTTTTGTTTGACTTTAGGTTTTGTAAATTATTTTAATTATAATGATAGAACGTTAACATTAATTTCTATTTTTATTTTAATTTTATCTTCATTTCAATGATGACGTGATATTTCTCGTGAAGCATCTCTTCAAGGATTTCATACTTATTTTGTTTTACAAGGATTGAAGTTAGGGATACTTCTATTTATTTTGTCAGAAGTTTTTTTTTTTGTTTCCTTTTTTTGGGCTTTTTTCCATAGAAGTCTATCTCCTAATATTGAAATTGGGGGGAATTGACCCCCTAAAAGAATTTTTCCTTTTAATCCTTTTGAAGTTCCTCTATTAAATTCCACTATTTTAATTTCCTCTGGGATTTCGGTTACTTGATCTCATCATTCAATTCTTAATAAAAATTACAGTTCCTCTTTGCTTTCATTAAAAATTACTGTAATATTAGGTATACTATTTACAGTTTTTCAAGTATTTGAATATTTCCAAGCTCAGTTCTCTATTACTGATGGGATTTTTGGTTCAACTTTTTTTCTAACTACAGGATTTCACGGAATTCATGTTATTATTGGCTCTATTTTTTTAGTTGTTTCATTTTTTCGAATTAAAAATAATTTAATTTCAAGGGATCACCATTTCGGATTTGAAGCATCTGCTTGGTACTGACATTTTGTTGATGTAGTATGATTATTTTTATTTACATTTATATACTGATGAATCTTTTACTTAATTAGTATAAAAAGTACAATTAATTTCCAATTAAAAGGTTTATTAAAAATTAAGTAATTTTTAAATATTTTATTCTTATTAGATTAATTGTTTTTGTAATTTTTGTAATTTTTGTAATCTTGAGCCCAAAAAGTTTTATATCTAAAGAGAAGTTGTCCCCTTTTGAATGCGGATTTGACCCATTTTCTATTTCCCGAGTCCCATTCTCACTAAAATTCTTCTTTATTGCAATTATCTTTTTAATTTTTGATGTTGAAATTGTCATTATTTTGCCTTTTCCTTTATTATTGTTTAATAAAAATTTTTCATTAATTTTTTCTTTTATTATTATTAATTTAATTATTATATTTGGGTTATTTTTTGAGTGAAAAAGAGGGATGATTGACTGAATAAAATAAGAAGAGTATTTAAAGTTAATAAAATCTAATTTGCAATTAGAAATTGGAAATTCCCTTTTCTAATCTAAAATAAAGCGATAAAAATTGCATTCAGTTTCGGCCTGAACTTAGAAACATTTCTATTTTTTAATAGAAGCCAAAAAGAGGCTATTCACTGTTAATGAATAAATTGATTTGTAAATTTCCTATTAAATTTAATGATTTGAGATTAAATAAGTATGAGCTTCTAACTCATTGTTAATGGATTTTCCATTTTAATCTTTTTTAAATAGTGTAATATAACACTTAACATTTTCATTGTTAGGATTCCATTGGATTTAAATTCCAAAAATTGATGCAAAAACTGTTTATAAACAAAAAAAATATAAATATTAGCCTAAAAAACAAAAAAATTGTTAAAGGCAGAATAGTTTTTCATGCTATTATTATTAATTTATCATATCGAAATCGGACGTATGTTCTTCGAATTAAAATAAAAAATATTATCAAGCTTAAAGTTATCAATCAATTAAAGTTTAAAAAGCCAAAAAATATATAGTTAGTTAGCATCCTGACTAAAATAATTATTCCATACTCAGCTATAAAAATTATTGCGAATAGTCATGATCCATACTCAATATTAAAACCTGAAACTAGTTCTGATTCTCCTTCGGAGAGGTCAAACGGGGTCCGGTTAGTCTCTGCAAGCAAAATTGTTATTCAAATGACTAAAACACCTCTGATTCTAAAAGAAATTATAAAATTTTCTTGGATTACTAAAAAACTCAAAGCAGAAAATCTCTCTGTCAGTAAAGCCAATCTAATTAACACTAAAGCTATTCTAACTTCGTATGAAATGATTTGGGCGAATCCTCGAAAAGCTCCAATTAATGAATACTTGGAATTTGATGATCAACCCCCAATAAGAATTGAGTATCTTCTTATTCTAGAAATACAAAGAAAGAAAATTAACGTTAAATTTAGGCTTATAATTTTTCTTTTATACTGAAAAATTATTCATAATAAAAGTATTATGGTAATCCTTAAAATGGGAGCAATTAAGTACAAAATTAAATTCAAATAAAGTATTAAATTTATTTCTTTAGAAAACAATTTTAAAGCATCTCTGAAAGGTTGAAATAAACCTAAAATCCCAGTTTTGTTTGGCCCTTTTCGAATTTGGCAATATCCTATAATCTTTCGTTCTAACAAAGTAAAAAAAGCCACTCTTAATAAAGCTATAATTAAAAGGATTAAATATATTAACAAGTTTAAAATTATTAAAGGAACTTAGGTTCATAAAGGAAGCTTAAATTCCTTACATTTTTCTGTCACTTTAATAATTCCAAAAATTGATGCAAAAACTGTCATATCTTAAAAATAATTTTTTATAAGAATTCCTTTCGTACTAACTTATAATTTAATTATAATTAAGATAGAAACCAACCTGATTCTCATCGGTCTAAACTCAGATCATGTAGGAATTTGAAAGTTGAACAAACTTCTTTTTTTAACTTCTTCATTAAATAAGAATCCTAATCCAACATCGAGGTCGCAAACTATTTTGTCTATATGAACTATCAAAAATTATTACGCTGTTATCCCTAGAGTATTTTTTCCATATTACCATTACTAATGGTTCAATTTTTTAAGGAAAATAAAGTTTTTTATATTCATCAGTCGCCCCAACTAAAAGAAATATTAAAAAGCTTTTTAATATTTCTTAAAAATTCGTAGGGTCTTCTTGTCTTTAAATTTTATTGTTGTTTCTGCACAAACAAAAATAATTTTAATTTTTAAAATTAAAAAAGAATTTCTCTGTAAATCCATTCTCTTAGCATTCAATTAAAATCTTATTTCAATACCTTTGTATAGTCAAAATACTACAGCAATTTAATAATATTCATTGAGCAGAATATATATTTAATTTAAAACTAAATAAAATGTTTTTATTAAACAGTCAGAGAAATTTTTTGCCGAATTCTTCAATTTTATTTTCCCTTCATTTAAATGAATCTAGAATTTAAATTTTTTGTATTTTTTACTAATTCTATCATTTTTAAACAAAAATTAAATTGTTCTTGTTTGAAAAATATTTAATTTTTGTTTAAGTTGCGAAATTACTTTTAAAAATTTAAAGGACAATTCTGTTCCTTATTATTCCAATAACTTTATTTTGTAAATCATTTTTTTAGCTTATCCCAAAAAAAATAATCTATTTTAATAATAATTATTTTAAAAAATAGGAAAACTTTTAGTTTTTTTAAAAAACTAGATAACATAAATTTTGGTAAGAATTTCACTTCTAAATTCAATTTTATTAACTTTTTGAAATAAGTAAATTGTATTAAATTTAGATCTATTTATTTCGAGAAAAATAAAAATTTATTTATTTTTGATAAACCCTAATGCTAGAGGTACAAAAACTGACTTTTCAGAACTTTGAAATTTTCCTTTTCAGTTTATAATTATTTAATTTTTTTTTTTAATTTTTATTATTTTGTGATGATATTTAGCAACTCAAAGTAAAAAAAAATGGTAATTCTACTACAAAATTTTCATTGTAAATGAAACATCTTAAATTGATTTCATTTTTTAAAACACTTTCCAGTATTTTAACTTTGTTACGACTTATCTTCAAAAAAGAGCGACGGGCGATATGTACATACTTCAGAACTTAATTCAAAATTCCATTTTATTGAATTTTTACTTTCAAATCCTTAGTTATTAATTTCAATTAAAACTTTCTTAAAAGAAATGTAATTCACTTCATACTAAAATTTTTGCTGCACCATGACTTAATTTATTTTTTTTAATAAAAATTTAAGAAATAGTTATTAACTATTACTTTTATAGTGGTATACAAACTGCAATAACAAATTATAGTAAGGTTAAGGCGTTTTATCCATTAAAGAGCAAATTCCTCTGAAAAGCTTAAAGTACCGCCATAATTTTATGTTTTCATATTTTTTATATACTCACAATATTAAAGCTCTTAATAGTAGGGTATCTAATCCTAGTTTATCCAAAGAATTTATATTTTAAAGAAAATTAAATGTTTCTTGTAAATTTCACCTTTACAAAAAAAAACTTTTTTAATTAATCTTAAAAATAATTGAATTAAAAAAAGTTTTTTTTGTCTAACCGCTGCTGCTGGCACAAAATTAGCTAAATTATTTTATAAATTTCAATAACTTTAAGTTATTAAGTAAATTTTATTTTCTGATTCTAACCTTTTTAAGAAAACCATAAAAAATTTATAATTATTTATTATAAAACCAAACCTAATTAACCTCAAACTCTTAATTTTTTTAAAATTTTGGAACACAAAAAGATTTTTTTTGCGCAACTCCTGTCTATCGGTTATCTCGATCTATTAAAGGAAGTTATGCTAAATTTTACAGGGCTATTTTCCAATATTTAAATAGGTACTGATTTTGAGCTAGATGCAATCATCTTTTTTTTTCTCCGAATTTATTATGTAGTAGATGTGTGTTAGACTTAGTATGACCCTTTGTTACATCTATGCGGTCCAGTAAATGCGATAGACGGAGGTCGCCCCTTATTTAAAATAGATGTAATCATATTCCGGCATAAGTAAAATGCCTGAAATTTAAAGGGTTATCTTGATAGGATAAATGATGTATTTTTATACTTTTACTAAAATTAACTTTAATAATGTTACTTATTTCTAAAAAAATCAAAATTTTTTGTGCATATACACTCAAAGTTAATTATCTTTAAAAAATTTATTTTTACATTTTCAGTGTAATGTTTTTCTTAAACTATAAAGATTTACAACAAAATTGATAGAATTATCACTAATAAAATTAGTAAAATTTTATTAAAATTTTTAAATTCTATTCAAAAATTAAAATTGTAAAATTTTATAAAATTATTTTTCAATATGGAAGGGCCAATAATTTCTATCCAAGTTCAATCATTTAAACTAATTTCATTCATTTTCTTTCTTGTTCCTAATATTAAAAATCTTGTTAAGAAGGAAAGATGCCAAATTTTATAAAAAAAATCTATTTTATATGAAAAAATCTTAAAATTTTTTAAAAAAAAAAAGAAAAAGACAGATAAAATTATAAATATTATTGTAAAATTTTTACAAAAAAAATTAATGAAAATTAAATCATTTTTATTAATTATTCAATTTATCATTCTCCCTGAAATCACTATTACAGAACAAAGACTTAAGATTGGAAAAGTCATAAAGTAATTAAAATTGTATTTTCTAATTATTAAATTTAATGACCCTTTTAACAAAAGAACATAAATCAATCGACTACAATAAAAAAAGGTAAATAAAATTCCTAAGTAAAAGATTGAAATTAAAATTAAATTATTTAATTTAAAAATAAAAAATTCTACAATTAAATCTTTTGAATAAAATCCTCCCACGAAAGGAAAACCTATAAGAGATAAAATTGAAATTATCATACACCTTGAAATTGAAGGTCTTACATTAAAAAAATTTCCAAGTATTCGAATGTCTTGGATCCCTTGAAAAGAATGAATAATCAAGCCTGCGCATAAAAATAATATTGATTTAAAAATTGCATGTATAATTAAATGAAAAAATGCTAGTTCTATAAGGCCTAAAGATAAAGAGATTATTATTATTGATAATTGACTTAGAGTTGAGAATGCAATAATTTTTTTAAAATCATTTTCAAAAAAAGCGTTAATCCCAGCTATTAATATTGTTAATAATGAAATTTTTATTAAAATTAATGAAAAGTATTCTATTTTAAATAAATAGCTAAATCGTATTAGAAGGTAAACCCCAGCAGTAACTAAAGTTGAAGAATGAACTAAAGAAGAAACAGGTGTAGGTGCAGCTATAGCTGCAGGTAGTCAGGCAGAAAATGGAATTTGGGCTCTTTTAGTCAGGCCCGCAATCAAAATTAAAATTCCACAAATTAGTTCAATTTGATCCATACTCATTAAATCAAATCTGCCAAAATTTACAAAAAAAATTAATCTTAAAATAATTATTACATCTCCGACTCGATTTCTGATAATAGTTATTATTCCTGAATTATATGAATTTACTCTTTGATAATGAATTACTAAACAATATGAAACTAGTCCTAATCCATCTCATCCTAAAATAATTATAAATATATTTGGTATTAAAATTAAAAGAATTATTGACAATACAAATAACAAAACAATTAAACAGAATGAGTTTTTATTTTTATCTTCTATTATATAACTATGACTATAAAAGATTACTATTCTTGAAATAAATGTAACAATTCTAATGAAAATTGTTCTAATTCAATCTATTAAAAAGTAAAATTTAAGATCCAAATTTTGAATTGAAACCAAAAAATATTCTAGAATTATCATATTTCCATTAAAAAAAAAAATAAGAAATGCTATTATAAAGAAAATGCTTATTATTAACAGAAAAATTCCTCACATAACAAAAATTGTTTAATGAGTTCGCTCATCTATAAATCCACAATCTATTATTTTTAATAAACTAATTAAACATTTAAATTCATTTACAAAAAAGTGAAATTTTAAAAACTCAAAAAATTCTTGGAAATAAATGCAAAAATAACACGTTGTATTCTCGTAAATTAATTGGTCCTAACGATCATATGATCCAACCATGCCCATGATTGACATAACTATATAAGTAAACAGAATAACAAGCTCTTAAAAAAATCAAAAATAAAATTGGAGAGAAAAAATAAATTCTTATCTTAAGGATGCTTAGTCTTAAAAAAAATTCTCCGAATAAATTTATTGTTAATGGAGCCGACATATTAATAATCGAAAATAAAAATCATCATAATGCTAAAGAAGGGAAAATTGTTTTCAATCCCTTAAATAAAATTATTCTCCGTGTAAATACACGTTCATAAATTAAATTTGCTAAACAAAATAACGCAGATCTGCATAAACCATGACCAATTATTAACATAACAGCTCCGTAGGCCCTATAAACAGAAAATCCTAAGATTCCTCTCAATACAATTCCTATGTGACATACTGAAGAATATGCAATTAATGACTTTACATCAACCTGATACAGGCAATAAATTCTAATTATAACACTACCTCAAATTGATGCAGAAATAAACAATTCACAATATTTAATTGTCATGTTAATTAACATTATTTTAAATCGAAAAATCCCATAAATTCCCAATTTTAATAAAATTCCAGCTAAAATTATTGAGCCTGAAATTGGGGCTTCCACATGAGCTTTAGGTAACCATAGATGGAAAAAAAACATAGGAATTTTTACAAAAAACCCTAATATTAAAAAAATAAATAAATTTCCCACATATTCTCCTAAAATTCAATTTATATAAACAAAGTTTAAACAGTTAGCTTTGTAATAATAAAAAATAAGCATAATAAATAAAGGAAAGGATCCAAAAATTGTATATATTAATATATAGAAACCAGCCTGCAAACGTTCAGGCTGGTTTCCTCATCCAAAAATAATTATTACAATAGGAAATAAAACTGATTCAAAAAGAAAATAGAATGCTATTAAATTTGAAACTGAAAAACATAAAATTAATAAAATCATTATTATATTTACAAAAAACAAAAAGTTTTTATTTATAAAAACTTTATTTTTAAACCTTGCTAAAATTATTAAAAAAGTAATTCAAATTGTTAAAATAATCAACAAAGAACTTATCAAATCAATTCTAAATTGTCATATAATTATATCATTATTATTAATAACCACCCGAAAAAAGTAAGAAATCATTATCATCAAAATTATCACCATAATTTCAAAAGAGCCAAAAAAAAATGAAACCCATAAAATTGTAAATGCCATAAAGATTGTCATTAACATTTAATCAAATTTAATGAATTTATCATTTCATTTCCATAATAAAAATTGAATATAACTAACAAACTCAAACCTATTGCAGCTTCGCATACAATTCTTGTTAGAAAAACAAAAATATTTATAATATTAAAAAAAGAAAAATAAAATAATATTAAAAGTGTTATAGATATATATATAAATTCAATTCTTATTAAAATCATTATTAAATGGAATCGGTTTAAAATCAAAGAAACAATTCCAATAATATATAACATCAAGACCATTATTATCATTAGTTTAAATAATTTAAAAAAAATGTTGATTTTGTAAATCAATTTTGGTTAGACCTTTAAACATTATTTCAGAAAAGAATCTCTCTCTTTAAATCTCCAAAATTTATATACATTAATATATTATTTTCTGATAAAATTAATATCATTTTATTTTTTTCTATTCTCCTTATTTCAATAAGTCATCCTGTGACAATACTACTTTCAGTAATTTTATTAACCTTAGCAGTTTCAATGATTTTTTACCAAAATTCTTGCAACTCTTTACTTCCTTTAATTTTAATTCTTTTAATTTTAGGAGGAATATTAATTATTTTTATGTACATGGTCAGGTTATGTCCTAACAAAAAAATTAACTTTAATATTAAAAACTTGTTCATAATTTTATTAATTATTATTTTCAACTATTCATTTATTTCCACTAAAATTTTCAATCAAGATTTCATAAAAATTTATTTCAATCCATTTTTTAACATGATGTTATTAACAATAATTTATCTTTTAATTTCTTTATTAGTAGTAATAAAAATACTTAATTGAATTTCTTGTCCAATAAAAAGTCAATAACTAATGTTAAAATTAATTAACCCAATAATTAATCTTCCTTCTCCTTCAAATATTTCATATATATGAAATTTCGGTTCTCTGTTGGGGACTTGTTTAATAATACAAATTTTAACAGGATTATTTTTAGCAATAAATTTCTCAAGAGATATTTCAACAGCATTTTCAATAATTTCTCATATTCAACGAGATGTTAATTATGGTTGGTTAATTCGTTCAATTCACGCTAATGGAGCTTCTCTCTTCTTTGTTTTCATTTATATTCATATTGGACGCGGAATTTACTACTCCTCTTTTTTTTTTTCAAAAGTATGAATTTCAGGAACTTTAATTATTTTTATCCTTATAGCAACCGCTTTTTTAGGGTATATTTTACCTTGAGGACAAATGTCATTTTGAGGTGCTACTGTAATTACAAATTTAATTTCAGCTATTCCTTATTTAGGTCAAGCAATTACATATTGAGTATGAGGTGGCTTTTCAGTTGATAATAACACCCTCATTCGGTTTTTCTCTCTTCATTTCATCCTTCCATTTATTTTAATATTTATATCAATAATTCATATTGTATTAATTCATGAAAAAGGTTCTTCTAATCCCTTAGGCGGGTCAATGAACATTGATAAGATCCCTTTCCATCCTTATTTCACAATTAAAGATATTTTAGGGATTTCAATATCATTTATTTTATTTTCTTTATTCGTTTTACTATTTCCTTATAATTTAATAGACGCGGAAAATTTTAATATAGCTAATCCTATGATCACACCCCCCCATATTCAACCAGAATGGTACTTTTTGTTTGCTTATGCAATCCTTCGGTCAATTCCAAATAAACTGGGGGGTGTGATAGCATTAATAATATCAATTTTAATTATTTTATTTCTACCTTTAATAATAAAAAATAAAATCTCCTCTTTATATTTTAGAAACTTCAAAAAACTAAACTTCTGAATTTTAGTTAACCTATTTTTATTATTAACCTATTTAGGAGCTATACCAATTGAATACCCGTATGATTCTCTAAGAAAAATCATTACCCTTCTCTATTTTTTAATTTTTTTAATTTTTCCTGTAATTTGATTCTTTAACTATATAAGTATATATTTTGAAAATATAAAAAAGAGCTTTCTCTAAGAATCTTTCAATTGACATTTTCTATCATAAATAAATTCTAAATTTATTGCATTTATCTGCCAAATTGAAAAAAAGATTTTTTTTGCGCAACTCCTGTCTATCGGTTATCTCGATCTATTAAAGGAAGTTATGCTAAATTTTACAGGGCTATTTTCCAATATTTAAATAGGTACTGATTTTGAGCTAGATGCAATCATCTTTTTTTTTCTCCGAATTTATTATGTAGTAGATGTGTGTTAGACTTAGTATGACCCTTTGTTACATCTATGCGGTCCAGTAAATGCGATAGACGGAGGTCGCCCCTTATTTAAAATAGATGTAATCATATTCCGGAAGGAAATCTTAAAAAATTAAACTGCAAATTTAAAAATGAAACAATTTCTAAGATT